TTTAATGTTTAGACTATATTTATCCATTTATGGCTTTGAAGGCCATTAGTTTAGCTTAACTTAAAACACTAGATATAAATGAAAGAGAAAGGAAAAATTCCTATTAATGTAATGAAAGTTAAAAAGCTAACCAGGTTTAAATTTTTCTCTGAATTAAATTTAAAAATTCAAAGCATATTCTGGGTAAATAAAGTAAAAGTGGAAAAACAAATACGTGTGTAGAAGTATAAAGTAATGAGACTAGATAAAATCAAAATAGAAAGGATAGGCAATCTTCTAGTAAGCACTATTATAGCCGCTCATTTAGGAAGAAATCCTAGAAGAGGGGGCAGCCCACCAAGGGACAAAATGTTAATAAAAACAATAAACTTCTTCTTTAAATCTTTTAGTATGGTAAGTTGAGAAAAATAATTTAAAGAAAAAAATCAAAAAGACAAACAGATAATAATTCTAGTAATTATATAAATAAAGAAATAGTCAATTCACAAGCCTTTATTTAAATATATAAGACTTCCTATTCAACCTAGATGAGAAATGGACGAAAAAGCAAGGATTTTCCGAAAAGAAGTTTGGTTGAAACCTGAAACAGCCCCCACTACAGCAGATAATATAGACCCCAAGATTAAAATGATAGGGCTATAAAATAAAGACATAATTACTAGAGGAGAAATTTTCTGCCAAGTTAGTAAAATTAAAGAATTTACCCAATTTAAACCTTCAATTACCTCAGGGAACCAAAAGTGAAGAGGCGCCATTCCTAGTTTAATTAAAAGTGATAAAGTGAAAATAAAATTGAATCCAAAGGAGACGAATCTCCCCCTATAAAAAAAGAATACCAATGAACTAAAAACTACGACTGAGGAAGCGATAGCCTGTACCAAGAAATATTTAATAGCAGCTTCTCTTCTTTTTTTATTTTCCTCTAAATTAATAATTAAAGGAATAAAGGATATTAAATTGATTTCTAGACCTATTCATATACCAAACAAAGAAGAAGAAGAAACGGAAATAAAAGTTCCTAATACAAGAAAAAAAGAATAAATAAAAGGAGGAAAATAAAGATTCATTAAAAAGAAGTGTTTCACTATCGTTGGGGTATGAACCCAAAAGCTTAAATTTAGCTTATCTTTTTATATGTCTATTAGTAAGATTATATAGTGATTAGTTTATAGAGAACACCGCAATTTGACTGCGGGAGCGGCAGTGCAACTCTTCCATTACTAATTGTATTAATTTTAGCTAAATATTAACTTTAGAGTGTGAATAACACCCCTAAAAGTATGATTTGAGCCAAAATTTATCGACATAAATTATTTGGGAATAACAAAAACGGTAAAGCCGCATGATTTACTCTATCAAAGTAACCCTTTTATCAGGCATTTTGTTTTTTAATAAAAAAATAGAAATATCGGTTCTTAAAAAAATTTTAGCCTACATTTACTATAGATTTATGTCTAAAAGAATATTATGATGATTATTATAATTCATATTAACAAAATAAACCCTTTCAAACTATTTAATCCTAAATTCTGAAAAGATAGAGAGATTTTGGAGATATAGGAACTTACCCCTTGCCCGCCATATAACTCTAATCAACCTATATCACCAAGAAAGGAGATATTTCTCCCAGTTGCTAGAGGGATAAAGGACATTGGTTGCGAAGATATATAAGGAAGAAATCACATCGAGCCAGAAAATCAGACGATTGGAGAAAATAAGTTTTTAGAAAAATTAAAACCAGATTTTGATATAAATATCCCCATAATAGCTCCTAAGATACAAATTATTAAAGTTAAATTTTTTAGATAATATGGCAATACTACAGCCACAACCTCCATAATTAATCATGAAATTAAAGCACCAAAAAAAATAGAGGCTAAAACTAAACCAATGCAAGACTTCATTATTAAACCTCATCCATCTCTGATGTTTCTAGATCCAGACATTACATAATCCCGTTGAACTACATAGTAAATAAGACGAAAAGTATAAGCCACAGTTAAAGAAGTAGAAACAAAAAGTATGAAAAGGCTTACAAAATTAAGCTCTTCTATTAAAGACAATTCCAAAATTAGATCTTTAGAATAAAACCCCGCTAAAAATGGCATACCAGCTAAAGCTAGATTAGAAACCACAAAACATGAACTTATAAAAGGTAAAGAAATTATAATATTTCCTATTATTCGTAGATCTTGTCAACCCTTGTAGCCATGAATAATACAACCAGCTCTTATAAAAAGTAATGCTTTAAAAAGGGCATGTATTAAAAGATGAAAAAATGCAAAATTTACTAGCCCAAGAGACAAAGAATATATTATTAATCCTAATTGTCTTAATGTAGATAAAGCAATTACTTTTTTAAGATCAAATTCGAAGCAAGCCCCAAGACCAGCTATAAATATGGTCAATACAGAGAGGATTATTAAAAGATCATTTATTCAAAAGTCATAGACTCACCCTATACGAATTACTAAATAGACTCCCGCCGTTACTAAAGTAGAGGAATGAACTAAAGATGAGACAGGAGTAGGAGCTGCCATGGCAGCAGGAAGTCAAGCTGAAAAAGGAATTTGAGCCCTCTTAGTGAGAGACGCCAAAATAACTAATAAGCTAACCAAGATTAAAGAGTCTCTATTACCTAACCAACAAAGGAATCTTCAATCCCCATAATTTAGTATCCAAACAATTGCTAATAAAATTAAAACATCTCCTACTCGGTTTGATAGAACAGTTAAAGTTCCTGCATTTAAAGATTTATAATTTTGGTAATAAATTACCAAACAATAAGAAACTAACCCCAAACCATCTCAGCCCAAAAGAATTCTGATTAAATTAGGTCTAAAAATTAGAAGACCTATTGAACCAACAAAGCTAGCTAGAAGTATGATAAATCGAGGCATATTTAACTCACCTTCTATATATTCTCCAGAATAATAGAAGACTCTTCCAGAAATAAATAATACAAAAGATAAAAAAAGTAAAGAAACCCAGTCAAATAAGAAAATTATATGGATATCAGAGGATCCCCAAGAGAAAATTCTTCAACTAAAATAAACCCCAAAGGAATTGCCAAATATATAAATAGATGAAGTAAATATTAAAGCAGAAAAAGTAAAAAAAACTATATAAATCAAATTTCAAATTCTTAAAAGAAGCACTGCCTATAATAGATAAATCTATATCCCGGACGCCACAAGTCCAAATTTTTGTTAAACTATACAAGCAATATGTTATAACATCAACCTCCAAAATTAAAAAAAATAATGGAAAAAAATGCAGTAATAAGATTAAATATTCACGAACTAATCCATCACTGAAAGAACTTAAGCCATTAAAATATTTACCATGTTGCACTCCTGAAAATAGAAATAATCTATAACAAGCCCCTATGAAAGAAAACATCATTAAAAATACTAGTCTATAGAAATTAAAACTTAAAACTCTTCCAAGTAGCCCTACCTCCCCAACTAGATTTAGTACCACAGGGGCAGCCATATTACCAATACAAAATATAAATCATCAAAAAGCAATTCTTGGTATGATTTCTATTAGACCTTTATTAACCAATATTCTACGAGAACTTCTACGATCATATACTACACCAGAAAGAAAAAATAAAGCAGAAGAACATAACCCATGCGCCATACAAGTGTACAAACAAGAGCTGTAACCCCATAAACCTCATCTTCCTAAACCTCCTAAAGCTAGACCTATATGTCTTACCGAAGAATAAGCAATTAAAGCCTTCAAGTCCACCTGCCGTAAACAAATAAAGCTAACGAAAAGACCACCTAATAAACCCAAAGATACTAGAATTCTCGAAAGATATATTACATTTCCGTCAAATACGAGCATGAAACGTATTATTCCATAACAGCCCAACTTTAACAAAACACCGGCTAATATTATTGAACCCGAAACAGGAGCCTCAACATGAGCTTTAGGTAGTCATAAATGCACATAAAATGCTGGAAGCTTTACTAAAAAAGCAAAAATAGAAAAGAAAAATCAAAATCTAAAAAAAGGTCTAGAGCCAAAAAATCTTTTTAAGGAAATAAAGCCATACCCCCCAACAAGTGAGCCAGTATACATTAACGACACTAATAAAGGGAGAGAGGCGAAAATGGTGTATAAAAGTAAGTAAATTCCAGCTTGTAAACGTTCAGGCTGATAGCCTCAACCTACAATTAATAAATAAATAGGGATTAAGGAACCTTCAAAAAAAATGTAAAAGGATAATAAATCCATAGTTCTAAAAGTCAAAAATAAAAGAAATATTATTATCATCAAAATGAATAAGAACTTCTCGAAAAAATAATTTGAAACTTTGTAGCCTTGGCTAGAAACTAACATTAAAATAATAATTCAAAAAGTTAGTATAATCAAAGACCAACTTAAAATGTCTCTACCAAAAAAGGAGAAAAATCTTAGTTGTCTTCTATATATAAAAATTCATGAAAGAGAAGAAACTACTAGGAAAAGGAAAAAGAGTATGAATTCTCCAGAAAAAGATATTAATATTAAACCTAAGAAAAAAGTAAAAAATTTTAACATAATAATCTATTTAAGGAAGAAACATAGTCAGAACCATGAGATCGTACCATACCAACCATAATACCAACACCAAGTCTTCCCTCACAAACAGAAGCAATTAAATAAATTAGGCCTAAATACATCTCTAGACCTATTATATAAGTTACTATTATTAGTAACAAGAAGGTTGATAAAACAATATATTCTAGTCTAATTAATATATTTATTAAATGTTTACGCTTAGATGTGTAGATTCAGAATCCAACACCAAAAAGAAATATTGGAACAATAAAAAAGATATTTAGCACTCAGAAAAATCTCAGTAAGACATCATAGATTTCCAAAACCTAAATTTTTAATTAAACTACTTTCTGAAGTTGTCTATATAATTTAAACAAAATATTGGTCTTGTAAGCCAAATTTAGGCTCCTCCCCTTTTAGACTATTACTATAAATATAATCTTAGTTATAATTTTTTTTTCTAATTTGATTTTCATTTTTATATTTCACCCCCTAGCTATAATTTTTATTCTGATTTTACAATGTTTACTTATCTCTTTAATAGTTTATAGAATTACCCACTTTCCGTGATTTTCCTATACTTTGATTTTAGTATTTTTAGGGGGTATACTAATTCTATTTATATATATATCCAATATTGCATCTAACGAAATATTTAAACCTAATATTAAAATTATAATTCCTATACTTATTATTCCATTGATCACATTTTTACTAACTAATCCTAAACAGGATTACTCAGTAGAAAGAAAATTAACAGAACATCAACAATTTTCAAATATAATAATTTTTAAACCGTTTTCCTTGTCAATTATGCCTATTACGTTATTAATAGCTTCTTATATTATCCTGACTTTATTAACAGTGGTAAAGATTAGAAAAATAAGTCAGGGACCCTTACGAGTTATTTAATGTCAAAACCTATACGAAAAAGACATCCTTTAATTAAAATCATAAATGGGGCGGTTATTGACCTCCCCTCCCCTACTAACATTTCTTATATATGAAATTTCGGCTCTCTTTTAGGATTATGTTTAGGAATTCAAATTATTACAGGTTTATTTTTAGCTATACATTTTGCTTCTGATATTAGTGTAGCATTTTCATCTGTAGTTCATATTATACGAGATGTAAATAGAGGTTGGTTAATTCGAACTTTACATGCTAACGGGGCCTCTTTTTTCTTTATCTGTATTTATTTACATGTGTCTCGAGGTATTTATTACGGGTCTTACAAAATATTCCACACCTGAATAACCGGAATTGTAATTTTATTTCTCACTATAGCAGCCGCTTTTATTGGTTATGTTTTACCTTGGGGGCAGATATCTTTTTGAGGAGCCACTGTAATTACAAATCTATTTTCGGCAATTCCTTATATTGGTACAGAATTAGTACAATGAATATGAGGAGGATTTGCAGTAGATAACGCTACACTGACTCGATTTTTCGCACTACATTTTCTGGTACCTTTTGCTATTTTAGCTATGGTTGTTATTCATTTATTATTTTTACATCAAACGGGGTCAAATAATCCTTTAGGTTTAAATAGAAATCTTGATAAAATTCCATTTCATCCATATTTTTCATTTAAAGATATATTTGGATTTACGGTGATAATTGTGTCCTTAATGATAATTACTTTATGAAATCCTTACCTACTTGGTGACCCTGAAAACTTTATCCCAGCAAATCCTTTAGTTACTCCAGAACATATTAAACCTGAGTGGTATTACCTATTTGCATATGCAATTTTACGATCTATTCCAAATAAATTAGGAGGGGTGCTAGCTTTAGTTATGTCAATTTTAATTTTAGCTGTTTTACCTTTATCCCAAAAAAGAAATTTTCGATGTTTAACTTTTTATCCAATTTCTAAATTTTTATTTTGATCTTATATTAGCACAGCGGCGTTACTTACATGAATTGGAGGGATACCGGTAGAAGAACCTTATATCATTATTGGACAAACATTAACAATTTTATACTTTTCCTTCTTTATTACCTGCCCCCTGGCTAACCTCCTATGAGATAAAATCATAGAAAAATAACTGTTTGGCTGATTGGAAAGTAGATGTTTTGAAAGCATTGTATATAGGTTCAAATCCTATAACAGTTTGCATATAATTTAGAATTAAAAGAGGGAATAACCCGTGTTTAGATTTACAATCTAACGCCTATAACTCAGCCACCTTTTAACTAGTTTGAAGTGATAGCCCTAAGCAACTTTATCCTTGCAAGATAATATTTTAATAAAATATATCACCATAAAATCTCAATAATAGTTTTTACCCCAATATACAAAAATAAACAATGTAAAGTAAAAGGTAAGATACTTTTTCAAGCGAGATTCATTAATTTATCATAACGATAACGGGGGAAAGTACCACGTAGTCAAATTACTAAACCTACAAAGATCCCTACCTTTAGAAAAAATATTAAACCTATTCTACCGCCTAGAAATAAAATAACTATAATAGTTCTTATTAGAATAATTATTCTGTATTCACCTAAGAATAATAAAGCGAAACCCCCCGCTCTATATTCTACATTAAATCCTGATACAAGCTCAGATTCCCCTTCAGCGAAATCGAAGGGGGTACGGTTTATCTCAGCTAAACACGAGACAACTCAAACCAGTGAGAGTAAATAGAACAAAAAAATTAAATAACTTCCAGATTGAAATTCTACAAAATCTTCTATTCTATATTCTCCCACTAGAACAATAAATGAAAGTAGAACTAAGGCTAAACTTACTTCATAAGAAATAGTTTGAGCTACTGCCCGCAGTCCCCCAAGTAAAGCATATTTTGAATTAGAGGACCAACCTGCTAATATAAGAGGATAAACTCCTAAACTAATCACACATAAAAAGAAAAAAAATCCATATTCAAAGTCAAAAAACCCTCTCCCATAAGGTATTAGTACCCAAAGAAATAGAGACATAAAAAATATAAAAACAGGAGAAAAGAAATATAGAGTGTAATTAGACACGCTAGATCAAGTTTGCTCCTTGGTAAAAAGTTTGATAGCATCGGAGAAAGGCTGCAAAATTCCAATAAGACCTACTTTGTTAGGGCCTTTTCGAATTTGAATATAGCCTAAAAATTTTCGTTCTAAAAGGGTTAAGAAAGCTACGGAAATCAAAACGCAAATTAAAAGTAATACATAATAAAGAAATAGTAAAATTATAAATTAGGAAACTTAAATTCCTATATTTAGATTCTAAATCTAATACAATTTTCTGCCAAATTTATATAATAGAAATTAATGTTAATCAAAAAATATAAAAATTATAATCAATCAATCCTTTCGTACTAAATTGATTTTAAAAAACCAGAAGATAGAAACCAACCTGGCTTACGCCGGTCTGAACTCAGATCATGTAAAATATTATGGGTCGAACAGACCCTAAAACGTAGCTACTGCACTACGTCTAAATTTTAGTCCAACATCGAGGTCGCAAACCTTTTTGTCGATAGGAACTCTCAAAAAAGATTACGCTGTTATCCCTGAGGTAATTTTATCTTATTATCTTTTTTAAAGGATCAAACAATGCTTTCATAAAAGTTTTTAAAAAAAAGAGTTTTTCTTATCTTAATGTCGCCCCAACAAATAATGTACATAAATTGTTCTATAGAAAATCTAGTATAAAACAAAGAAATTACATTTTAAACTCTACAGGGTCTTCTCGTCTTTCAGGTAAATTTTAGTTTTTTCACTAAAAAAATAAATTCAAATTATACAATAAAAAAAGGGGATTTCTCGTTAAACCATTCATACCAGTCTCCAATTAAAAGACTAATGATTATGCTACCTTAGCACAGTCAAAATACTGCGGCTCTTTAATTATTCAGTGAGCAGGCTTTACCTCCTGTTCTGAGAGAAAATTTTTTTGTTAAACATTCGGAAATCATTTTTGCCGAATTCTTTTACCACAAAAATTTAAAGATTTTTAATAGAAAAATTTAAAAATTAATCTTTAAAAACAAATTCTACTTATATTATCATATTTTCCTTAATAAAAAGATTTTTTAAATAACTTTATAAATACTTAAAAAATAATAAATCATTTCATTTCTATAATAATTTATAACAATTTTTTATGGCCAATTTTAAGCCTAGATAAAAATTAAAAAAATTAATTTTTATAAAATAATTTTAAAGCTCATCCCTTAAAATTTAAGAAGTAATTAAGATAAAATTTATAATAAACTTACCCCCATAGTCCTAAACTAAATTTATTTCTAAAGTTACTAGATATTAATAAAATCGTTTAATGTTTCACTCCTATAAAAATTTATTTGATCTTATTGACACAAGAACCAATCTAAATTTATAGATCTTTTATTTTCGAGAAAGAAAATAAATCTTTAATTTAATAATCGCTGATACAAAAGTTACCTAATTTTAATAGTACTATTTATATATAAAATGTTTCAAATTTTTCAAAATTTCCTCTACAGTACTTATAATCTATCGTTCTAAATAATTTTCGTTAAGACTACTAAAATTAGTTGTATTTCTAATAAAATTTTTAATTAAACGATTTGTTAATAATTAAGAACCTTGGAATTACCAAGTATCTTTTCAGTGTAAATGAAACGCTTAAAGCTTGTTCTTACCAAGTGCAATTTCCATTACACTTACCTTGTTACGACTTATCTCTTCTAAATTAAGAGAGCGACGGGCGGTGTGTACACAAGTTAGTGCTCGCATCAAGTTAAATTAAACTTTACTATTAAATCCACCTTCAAACAATTTTTCATTATTATTATCCGTAGTTTTTCTGTAAATTGTAACCCACCTCTAACTTTTATATAAGCTGCACCTTTACTTGAAGTCAATGGTTATCCCATTATGGAAAGTTTTCTACAAAAACTGACTGACAACAGCGGTATACAAACTGATTACCAAAAAAAGTAGAGTCATTCGTGGTTCATCGTTTATAGGGCAGGTTCCTCTAAATGGGCTATCTTGCCGCCAAATCCGTTAAATTTCAAAAATTCTAATAATCCAACTTATAATATCGAAAGTAACAGGGTATCTAATCCTGGTTCCAAAATTTCGGTTATTAAGTTTAAATAGATAATAATTGCTTTTTATTAAAATTCTACTTAATAATAAAAATAAACTCAAATTTATCAATTAATTAAACATTAAATTGTAAATGAACCTTAACTTAAAGCTATGCGTATAACCGCGGCTGCTGGCACGCTATTTTCCGCTCTTTAAAAATTTCCTAGGTATAACCTAAATTTAAACCTAATATTATCTACTGAGAATCTCTCAACTTTAATTTATTTAACTATTGTCAAGATTGAACTTACATGTAGAACAATTTTATAGCTAAAATTACAACACGGATCTCAACGATCAGATCAACAAATGTTCTATCTTTATATATTTTTAAGTTTATATTTTATAATTATATTAAAATTATATATCAGTTACAAAAAGAAAATAACCAGGAAAGAAAGTAAACGAAAATAAGGGTTGGCCAGCCCAAATTTTTTTAAAAAAGTGGAAGAAAACGAAAAATAATTTAAGTATATATAAAAGTGGGGTTTTGGAAAAATCAAAATGGCAGGAAACCTTAATAGGTAACAACTATTAAGGCAAACAAAGAAACATATTGTATTTTACAATATGTAATTAAGATATATATAATTAATTAAACTTATAATATAATAAGAATGTTTAACCATAACTCTCACACAAAAGTCTCACTTATCTTTAAATTAAAAGTTTAATGCTTTTATTTAAGCTACTGTATGAAAATTTTTAAACCTGAAAATGTTTATATAATATAAATTAAAATAGCTCAAAGTTAGAGTTTTGCATTGAAGCTGCAAAGGTGGTCAAGGCCTTTTAATAGTATATTTACTAGAAAGAAAATGTTACAAATTTGCAAAACTCAAAGTTAGCAGCTTCGAGATCTTCATTTTCTATCTCAGGAAAAAATTTTTCTTCTCATCAACGAAAATGAAGTGTGTTGTATACACTACTAAGATTAAAGTAGGATGAATATCATCTTCTTCTGATTGCAGGTCAAATATTATAAAACTTCTACTCTCTTAATTAAAGTTTAAACTTATCTAATCATTAACAGTGATTTTGCTTTATTAGCTATAATTAAAGAATAAAGGTTAAGTAACCAAAGACCGGGTCGAAACCGATAGCAAATTTTCGCTTTTTATTCAAGTAATCCAATCTAATGTTCTCTCTTTTCATTCATAATATAAACCTAAAGTAACTACAAATAAAAATGAGCTACCTACAAAAATTCATACTATAGGAGGGATAGAGTTTCTAATTAATCCTAAAGGAAGTAAGATAGAAATTTCAATATCAAAAATTAAAAAAATAATTGCAATTAAAAAGAAACGAATTGAAAATGGAATACGGGAAGAATTTTTAGGGTCAAAACCACATTCAAAAGGGGAAGCTTTTTCACGATCTAAAATAGTCTTTTTCGAAAAGACAGTAGACAGAATAATTAAAGCAGATCTAATGATTACAGAAATACAAAATCTCAAAAAAAGAAGTTTAATTGCTTTATCCTAACTTGCTGGACCTAAAGATTGGAAGTCTATAATACTTTTTATACTAATAAAGCAGGTTATACTAAATTTTTTTATCTATCCTCCTCATCAATAGATAGAGACATAAAGGAACAATCATACCACATCCACAAAATGTCAATATCATGCTGCAGCTTCAAAACCAAAATGGTGTGTTGGGGAGAAATGAAAATTCAATATTCGGTATAAACAGATTATTAGAAAAGTGGTCCCAATAATTACATGTAAACCATGAAAACCTGTGGCTACAAAAAATGTAGACCCATAAACGGCCTCGGAAATAGAAAAAGGGGCTTCGATATATTCGTATGCTTGAATAGTAGTAAAATAAACTCCTAAAATAATAGTTAAAATTAAGCCGTGCACAGCCTGACTATGGTTTATATTTATTAAAGCATGATGGGATCAGGTGATAGTAACCCCAGAAGCTAATAAAATAGCAGTATTTAACAAAGGTACTTGGAAAGGATTAAAAGCTACAATTCCGGCGGGAGGTCATTGGGTTCCAATTTCTACTGAAGGAGCTAAGCTTGCATGAAAAAAAGCTCAAAAAAAAGAAACAAAGAAAAATACCTCGGAAACAATAAATAAAATTATTCCCCACCGCAAATTAATAATAACAGTAGAATTATGTAGACCTTGGTAAGTTCCCTCACGAGAAATATCCCGTCATCACTGATATGCAGAGATGGTAACGATCAGAAAACCTAAAGCTAGAATATTTAAAGAACTATAGTGAAATCAGTAAGAAAGCCCCGTAGTTAAAGATAAAGCTCCAATAGAGGCAGTTAAAGGTCAGGGTCTTATATCAACCAAATGGAAAGGGTGATGAGAATGAGTTGTCATTAAACTTCTCTAGCATAAAGAGTTGATAAAGTAGCAAAAACGTAGGCTTGAATTAAAGCAACTGCAGCTTCTAAAGTCATTAAAGCAAATTGAGCGGCTGTTACGCCAATAATAATTAAGAAACTACTATTAACTATTCTCTCTCCCAAAAGAATTAAAAGCAAATGACCTGCCGTTAAATTGGCAGCTAAACGAACAGAAAGAGTAATAGGACGAATAATATTTCTAATAGTTTCGATTAAAACCATAAAAGGTATTAGAACAATAGGTGTTCCTAAAGGCACTAAATGAGCAAATATATGTTTCGTATTATTTAACCAACCGTAGATTATGAAAATTATTCAAATTGTCAAGGCCATAGAAAGGGTTATAGCAATATGGGCCGTACTAGTGAATGTGTAAGGCATTAACCCAAAAATATTATTAATTAAGATGAATATAAATAAAACATTAAACAAGATAATATTTTTGAAACTTTTAAACAAAGGTAAAAATTCCTTAGTAATATAGGAGGTTACTTCTCTGTATAAAAAGCTTGTTTTGGATAAAGTTAACCAATAAATAGGAAAGAACACAATAATGAAAATGAAAGTTCTTAATCAATTTAGTTGGAAAGAAAAGGTAGAAGATATAGGATCAAACGAGGAAAATAGATTAGTTATCATATTCAATTTTTAGAATTAGAATCCTTCTCTAATTTAGAAGATTCAGGAATAATAGGGGAATTATTAAAATAAATCATTCTTAACAAAATTAAAATGCAAGAAAATGTCATTAATATAATTACAGATCACATAATAGGAGATATATGAGGGATAGAAAAATGCTCAAAAAGCTACTCTAGCATGACAAGCTAATATTATTATTTAACTAATTTTTCTTACTCGTAATTATTAATTCAATTTAAGAAAGAATTTATAGAAATTCTCTCTACAACAATAGGCATAAATCTATGATTAGCCCCACAAATTTCAGAACATTGACCAAAAAATAGGCCTGGACGATTTACTAAAAAAGTAAGTTGGTTTAATCGACCCGGTACAGCATCAGCCTTAACTCTAAGAGAAGGAACTGTTCATGAATGAATTACATCGGTAGAAGAAACTAAAATACGGATATAAGTATTTATTGGCACTACTATCCGATTATCAACTTCAATTAAGCGAAATTGACTATTATCAAGATCTTTAGAGGGAATTATATAAGAATCGAATTCTACATCTAAAAAGTCAGAATATTCATAGGATCAATATCACTGATGACCTATTGATTTAATAGTTAAAGAAGGATTATCATATTCATCTAATAAATATAAAAGATGTAGAGAAGGTAAAGCAATAAAAATAAGTAAAAGTGCAGGGGCTACAGTTCAAATGATTTCAATTAGATGCCCTTCAAGCAAAAAACGATCAATAAATTTATTAGTAAATATAGTTAAAATTACATAACCTACTAAAGTAGTTACTAAGGTTAATACCAATATTGTATGATCATGAAATATGATTAATTCTTCTATTAGAGGAGAAGCTCTATCTTGAAAATTCAATTGGGATCAAGTTGACATTATTCTGAAAAAAGGGTTTAAACCTTTTTATATAGAGCTTAAATCTATTGCACTAATCTGCCATATCAGAAACTAACGAATTGTAAACTGAGGTAATTCATCATAACTATGATAGTGAGGTGGGGTAGTATGAATTCATTCTAAGTTAGAAGATAGATTTTGTCTAAAAATAGTTGGACGCTGGGAAACCATAGCTTCTCAAACAATAAAAACAAAACCTAGAGTGCTAATAAAAGACAACGTTGAACCAATAGAAGATACTACATTTCAAGCTGTATAAGCATCAGGATAATCGGAATAACGACGGGGTATCCCTGCTAATCCAAGAAAATGTTGAGGGAAAAAAGTAACATTAACCCCCAGAAATATAGCGCCAAAATGAATTTTTAACCATTTTGGTTTCATAGTAATTCCAGTTAATAAAGGAAATCAATATACAGCTCCAGCTATAATACCAAATACTGCCCCTATAGATAGCACATAATGGAAATGAGCAACAACATAGTAAGTGTCATGAAGTACGATATCTAAAGAAGAATTAGCTAGAACTACTCCGGTTACACCTCCAACAGTGAATAAAAATAAAAACCCTAGAGCTCAAAGAAGAGGGGGGCTATAAGAAAATTGGCTTCCATGTAAAGTTCCTAACCAGCTAAAGACCTTGATTCCCGTAGGAACAGCAATAATTATAGTGGCAGAAGTGAAATAAGCCCGAGTATCCACATCTATACCAACAGTAAACATGTGATGAGCTCAGACAACAAATCCTAAAATACCAATGGCAATAATAGCGTAAATCATTCCCAATGTACCGAAAGATTCTTTCTTTCCTCTTTCTCTGGCCACAATGTGAGAAATTATTCCGAAAGCAGGTAGAATTAAAATATAAACTTCAGGATGCCCAAAAAACCAAAATAAATGTTGGTAAAGAATGGGATCCCCCCCACCTGTAGGGTCAAAAAAAGAAGTATTTAAATTACGGTCAGTTAGTAGTATAGTAATAGCACCAGCCAATACAGGTAAAGATAATAAGAGAAGAATTACAGTTACGAAAACTCTCCAAACAAACAATGGGATACGATCAAAAGTTAATGTTTCTGCCCGTATATTAATAACTGTAGACATAAAATTAATAGCACCTAAAATTGAAGAAGCTCCAGCTAAATGTAAAGAAAAAATAGATAAATCTACTGAAGCACCGGAATGAGCAATATTACTTGATAAAGGCGGATAGACAGTTCATCCTGTCCCAGCTCCGGCTTCTACTAGAGACCCACTAATTAATAATATTAAAGCAGGAGGTAGTAGTCAAAAACTCATATTATTTAATCGTGGGAAAGCCATATCAGGGGCTCCCAATATTAACGGTAGTAATCAATTTCCAAAACCCCCAATTATAATAGGCATTACTATGAAAAAAATTATAATAAATGCATGTGCAGTTACAATTACATTATAAATCTGGTCGTCCCCAATTAAACTTCCGGGTTGACCTAATTCTGCTCGAATTAAAAGTCTTAGAGCTGTCCCCACCATGGCGGATCAAGCACCAAAAATTAGATATAAAGTTCCAATATCTTTATGATTTGTAGAAAATAATCATTGTCGCGACAAAAT